CCGAAAAATGCCATTGCCAAAAAGTGACAAGGTAAAATTTCCATTTCTTCATGAAAAGAAATGTCCCTTTTGAAGCCAGAATGGATCTTTTTTGATACCTAATATAATGCACGAAAGGTTCCTTGACCAACCGCAGGTTTGCCCGAAAATCCTTAATCTTAACAAAGACGTTCACAAGACGTTCTATTTTTATATAGAAATAGATTCGTTCAAGAAAAACTCCAGAAGATGTTGATCGTAAATGAAAAGATTGGTTACGTAGAAAGACGAAAATGGATTCATATTCACATACATGAGAATTATATAAGAATAAGAATAATCTTTTATTTTTTTTTGAAAAAGGGGAACTGGCTTTCTTTGGAATAAGAAGACTATTCCAATTACAATATTCGTTGAGAAAGACTCGTAATAAATGCAAGGAGGAAGCATCTTTTACCCAATAGCGAAGGATTTGAACCAAGATTTCCACATGAACAGGGTGCGGTATTACCATATCTAACACAAAATTAAAATGTGAAAAAGTATCCTCGAAAAAGGGAAATATTGAATGAATTGATCGTAAATTCTGAGATTTTCCTATCTTGTTCGTTTCCCCTTCTAGACAAGATAGGAATTGTAAAGAAAATGGAATTTCGACAATAAAAACAAACCCCTCTGATATGATTTGAGAATACAAATTCTTGTTGCGCGCCCCAAATGGATTTTGGTTAGAATCATTCGGAGAAATCAGAAAATGATTCTGTTGATACAGTCGAGTAATTAACCGTTTCACAATCAGTAAACTGGATTTATTGTCATAACCCAGATTTTCCGACAAAATCAATTTACTCAAAGCACGATTATGAGCAAATGCATAAATATACTCCTGAAAGATAAGTGGATATAGGAAGTCATGTTGTTGAGATCTCTTCAGCTGTAAATATCTTTGGATTTCCTCCATTTGAAATTCGATTTGAATTAAAGGTAGAAGATTGGGGGGGTTATCAAATGATACATAGTGCGATACAGTCAAAACAAGGTATTCTGTAAAAATCGATACCTCGGGGACAGATAAACTTATCAACAGATTCTCTACCCTCTCCTTTTTCCATCCATTTCATTTAATTCGTCTATGTTTATGTTATAGAATAACAAGATGGTTAGAAATCTTTTATTTTTTAAACCGAATCGCTCTTTTGATTTCGGAAAAAACTTTCTTTATCAATATACTGCTTCTTTTACACACGCATCTTCAGTCCATAATGGAGAATGTCAATAGTTAGGATTCATTAAAAAAAATAGAATCCACTCGTGGAGTGATAAGTGCTTCCCGTATCAGGCACCAATTTATTTTTAACGTCTAGTTAGATCGGGAAATTATTCAAATTAAGAACAGAAGCCGGTTGCTTTTTCTTTCTGATAATTAATTGAAGCCACAGGGCTCCTATCCATTTATTCATTCGACCCAACTTTCTTTTGTTCCGTTCCAAGAATTCGAAAAAGGTTTTATACCAATCCGATAAGAATGAAATATCTTCAGAACTCTCCATTGATACGACATGCTATTTTTTCCATTTATTCCCTTTCAGGATCAGTCGCGGTCTTCCAAAGTTTACCAAGGTTACGGACGAATTCGTCACTTCATCCAAATGTGTAAAAGATTCTAGCCGCACTTAAAAGCCGAGTACTCTACCGTTGAGTTAGCAACCCGCAAAAAACATAGATTAAACAAAACTTCAACAAAGAGTGTATAGATACAATCAAATTCAATTAAATTGATTTTAAACAAAGAGAAAAGATATTATACAAGCTAATCAAACCTTTGAGTTAACAAATCTAAAAAAAAAACAGATTTGATAATGGATTCAAAACATAAAAATGAAGTGATTAGATGAAAATACAATTAGATGAAAATACAAGAAATTGTCAGATAAAATAAAAGAAAAAAAAAGATACAGAATTGTCAAAATGGATAGAGCATCTCTTAAGTTATCTAGCTTTCTTTCAATCAAAAAGACCTCTTGTATCAAAGAAAGCATCATTTGAATAAGATAAAGTAACAAAACTATGGGACAAAAATAAATAGACCCGGATCGCTTATCACGATGAATTATATTTGGTCAATACACTGTTGTCAATATAAATGTTGAGAAAAGAATACATTGGAAAAGAGAAATTGCATGAAATAAAATCCTTTTTGAAATCCTTTGAATTTCAATTTAACAATGGAATACAATAATATTCAAAATTGTCTTGGATTGACACTACATATCTAATCTACATAGATAGATAGAAAAAGTATAAATCGAAGAATAAAAAAGGAAGAATTCAAAAAAAAATATCGGATTTTTTAGTCCCTAATGCTAATGTATTTCATCAATCTAAGTGGAATAAGCAAAGTGGATTCCTTGTTGTTGCTTAGTCGAGTTCCAATGAAAACCACACAATTAAAGGAAATGCAAAAATTTGATATTTAGAAGATCAATAAATTTGGTCATTCTAGACTATCTAGACCATAAGATTCGACAGAAACTATGATAAATAGTTATGAATACCGAAGAAAAAAAGAAAAAGGGGGGCAAGTAGAAAAAAATTAGACAAAGTTATATACAAGTTGCTACCCCCCTGGTATTTCTTTAATTGAATTTCATTTGATTAGGCGGAAGTTCCTTAAAAACTTCGGCTTTCTTTAAAAGATTCTGAACAGTTCCCGTGGGTTGAGCACCCTTTTCAAGGAAATATAGAATAAGAGGAACATTTAAAAAAGTTTGATTCTTCATTGGATCATAAAAGCCCACCCTTCTAAGATCTTTTCCTTCTCTTCGGGATCGAACATCAATTGCAACGATTCGATAGATGGCTCATTGGGATAGATGTAGATGAACAATACCCCCCCTAGAACCGTATAGGAAGTTTTCTCCTCGTACAGCTCGCGAAAAAATGATTTGATTCGAAGTTTTGTCTATATATGCAATTCTAATAAATTAAATGACAAATGGGCCCATAAAATAAATTAGACTATGATTTCAGTCTTTTTTTCTTCCTGAAAATGAAAAATAAACCATTCGTACTCATAACTCAAGTTGGATAACTCTCAAATAGTTCAAAGGAAAAATCTTTAGTCAATTTCATTTATTGAGTCGTCTTTACTCCCTTTTGTTTGTCTCGTTTAAACCATTTCAAATTCTATTTGGATTCTTTAGTCCGATCTAGTTATTGAGACGATTGAGACAATTAAAAGGGTGTTTCCTTGTTCTTAGATCCTTTCCTTATTTTTAATCATTGGGTTTAGACATCACTTCGGTGTTTCTTAATTCTTTCAAAATAAAATGGCAGCAACATACCCCCTTTTGATTTCTTTCGATCAAAAAATCCTATGGACAGTCGATTCCCGCGTGATACACTTTGAATCGAAAAATTTGAATCAATTTCAACAAGTTTTGCTTTTGAATTGGAAACTTGCTCGAATTGGATCCTTTCGATTCCTATATATGTTCGATATATTTACGAAGTTGTTCCTCCAATTGATTGGCATTAACCCTAGATCCTTGCCCCCGAGAAATGAATTAATACTTTCTATTCGAGCTCCAGCGTGCACTATTTACAACCCAACAAAAAAACGAAGGGTTCGGGTGTAACAGAACAAACAATGTCGAGCCAAGAGCACCCTTATTCCTAGACAAATCAAAAATGGTGGATGTAAAAATCCACAACGGATCGTGTCCTTCAAGTCGCACGTTGCTTTCTACCACATCGTTTCAAACGAAGTTTTACCATAACATTCCTCTAATTTGGAACCGGTATGAAATTGATTCAATTATGGAATCATGAATAGTCACTGGTTCAGCTGTCCATAGAGATCGTAATCTAGACTTTTCTTCTATATATGAATATATGATATGATATGAATATATGATATGTGGAACGATTTTTCTGAAAAAGTCTTAGCAAGACAGCATTTTTAACATACATAAATAATATATAGATCCGAGAAAAAAATAGAAATAGAGAAACGAATAACTTTTTGAATTGACTCATCACTGATTGAATTTCAAATATAAATTTGAAATAGATCAAAGAAAAGAAGAAAGAAATCTATTTTTTTCATGAGATGTATAAAAAAAAATGATGTAAGTTACGATTTGAATCTTTATTCTTTTCATCTGATTACGAAAATCAAAATCGAAAAAAAAATAGGGAAGGTTCTTCGTATCTATCAGATAGACTGAACAATTGTCACTGTTATAGATATTCTAGATTATCGAATATCTATAATTTCAGTTTAAATAATTTAAGGATTACAAATCTTTTTCACAAAAAACCAAAAATTTTCTTGTCATTGAAATAGAATGATACGTACCATAGAAGATAAACATTTCTTCATTTTATATGATTATATTATACGATTGATATGTATTTGGTTTAAATGGGGTTGAGTAATATCGACTCTTGTGAGAAAGTGAATACAAAGGGATAGGATAAATCACCCCTGCCTCAATCCTTAAATCGATTTCCCATTTTTCATTCGAGTCAAACACGAAATACCTAAATCAAATTAGATTCAAAGAAAAAACATCAGCTCCATAACATATTTCTATATAATATGGAACTTGATCGTTTATTAATGAAATTCGAACAGACACAGATATTCAAATTAATATGGATTAACTCCTACCCACTTACCCACTCCCCTATTTCTTTATGGAGCATAAAAAATGGACTTCACTGGGACGGAAGGATTCGAACCTCCGAATAGCGGGACCAAAACCCGTTGCCTTACCACTTGGCCACGCCCCATTTCGATTTCTAATCGACACTAAGAAACAATAATCTTGGTATTGCTTGTTTGTCAACTCCAGTCCAAATATCTATAGATCTATAGAATCGATTGGTACTAGGATTTTGATACATATAGATATAGAATTCAACTTAATTTATTGATCATTACATAGAATTCAATTAAGATATTGTATGAAAGTATGATTTCTTCTATCCTCCTTTGAGAATTGGAGGATTTTTGGTTGGTTGGATTCAAAGAAAAAGAAGGGTTTTTGTCTACCTTACTTACTTTCTTTTTCCTTATATCAAAAACGCAATCAAAATGCAATTATCTCCAAGAACAAAATGTCTGTTATGCTTAATATCGTTAGTTTGATCTGTATTTGTATTAATTCTCCCTTTTATTCGAGTAGTTTTTTCTTCGGCAAATTGCCCGAAGCCTATGCTTTTTTGAATCCAATCGTGGATGTTATGCCAGTCATACCTGTGCTTTTTTTTCTCTTAGCTTTTGTTTGGCAAGCTGCTGTAAGTTTTCGATGAGATCCTGAATAATAATATCCTAGAAAATATATGATTTCCTCGATAAAAAAAATTCTAACAATTGAAAAAATCAGATAAGTTTTAGAGTATGAACCCTCGATTCACACGCTGAAATTCGTGTATAGTCGACCCAGGCTTACCCCCATTTCCTCATTTTTGACCCCCTTTCCAGTGAAAGACCCTAACCCTATTAGGGTCTCCCACAATATAATATATAATTTGGATATAAACCAAAATTTGGGTTAATGAAAAACAAATGAATTTGTGACAATGCATTTCTAGAAAAACCTCATTTCTTTAGGATATGTGGTAGAAAAATAGAAGATCTATTCTCTTTTTTTTTCAAAAAAACCATCTTGGAGATTGTGTAATGCTTACTCTGAAACTCTTCGTTTATACCGTAGTGATATTTTTTGTGTCTCTCTTTATCTTTGGATTCCTATCTAATGATCCAGGGCGAAATCCTGGACGTGAAGAATAAAATACAGGGAGTTTTCCTTGGTTTTGGTTAATTTGCAAATTTTCTTAGGATTTTATCTATTCTACACGTTTCACTAAGATTTAAAAAATTTGAAAAAAAAACCAAATCAATTCATCAACGGAAACGGAAAGAGAGGGATTCGAACCCTCGGTACGAATAACTCGTACAACGGATTAGCAATCCGACGCTTTAGTCCACTCAGCCATCTCTCCCAATTGAAAAAGATAATTACTACATTACACATAATGTAAGGAATCTTTCTTCTTTCTCTATTCTATTATATATATAGAGATCCACAAATCGGGAATTTCCTTTATCTAAAAGATGGGCTCGACCGCGCGAACAATCGAACTAAAAAAAAAAATAAGCAAGACCCATTTGTGTTGATTTTGTTCGAAAGGCCCTTCTTATTCTCATGGCCCGGCCCGGTCAGCACCTAGCCGGGCTCTTTTTTTTTTGTTCCAACGAATTATAGATAAATAATGATTTATCTGATATCTGATTTGAAAACAAAAAGACTTTTTTTATTATATTATTATATTCAATTGAATATTTTATATTCAAGCAACAAAAAAAAAGAACAAAGACTATTAACATTCTTTTTCTTGTTATATTTTACCGAACTCAAAAAGAAACTATCGATTCTTCCACAATGCATTTTTCTGTTATGATTTGAGTGTTTTTTTTATCCGTATCGATCTTCTTCAGCAAAAGGGAAAACTTTCGTTTTAGTTATTTAATTTTAATTAAGCCTCTTTCCCAAATCTCATTAAATTAGGATCTCCCCACAAAAAACAAAAAAGTGCAACGTTCTCATTTTGATGATTCTTTGATGATCCTATCTTGATCATGCTCAACGATCTCAATGATCTTGTTCGACAAAAGGTCCATTTGTATACAATAATCATATTGTAGCGGGTATAGTTTAGTGGTAAAAGTGTGATTCGTTCTATTAACCGTTAATAGTTAAAGGGTCTTTCGATTTTATTCATATTCCGACCAAAAACTTTATTTCTTAAAAAGATTGAATCCTTTACCTCTCAATGAGAAATTCGAGAAAAAAAATACGAATTCTCGTGATTTGTATCCACGAGTCACTTATAAATTGAAAAGTTGGATTATGAAATTGCGAAACATAATTTTTGAATTGGACCAAAACTTCCAATTGAATAAGTATGAGTAAAGGATCCATGGCAGAAGATAGAAAGTCAATTTCGAATCGTAACTAAATCTTCCATTTTATTTCTAAAGAAATAAATTGTAGCAAAATAGCTATTCAACGATGACTTTGGTTTACTAGAGACATCGACATATTGTTTTAGCTCGGTGGAAACAAAATCCTTTTCCTTAGGATCCTCTCAAATAGAAATAGAGAACGAAGTAACTAGAAAGATTGTTAGAATCACCTTCTTCTAGAAGGATCATCTAGAAAGCGATTCATTTTGTTTGTTTGTATTCAAACAAAAAGCTGACGTAGGTGTTATGGGTATCATTTTGTACATTTTGTTCACATCTTAGATCTATGAATTTACTCATATTCCATAAAGGAGCCGAATGAAACCAAAGTTTCATGTTCGGTTTTGAATTAGAGACGTTGAAAGCACTGAATTGAACGTCGACTATAACCCCTAGCCTTCCAAGCTAACGATGCGGGTTCGATTCCCGCTACCCGCTTATTTCCTTTTTTCGAAATATTCTATTAGAATTCTATTCTAGAATAT